ATAACATCTATGTCAGCTTTTTTCACGAATGCGTCTAAAGCTACTTGCTTTTTAGATGATCCCTCTAGAAGAGGGGGATTCTATCAAATCTTTCTAGTCTCTAGTCTAGTTACTTCGTTCCCTATTTCTTTTCTACTCGTGGGATCCTAAGGAAAATAATTTTGTTTCTACCGAGCTGAAACAAGAAGCCGAGGGTTCTAGTAAACCAAAACCATCATTTTCTAGCTATTTGGCTTCAATTTCCCCCTTTTTCAGCGCAAAAATTGAAGATTTAGTTACGATTGAAAGTTTTGTACTATCATCCATAGATCCTTTATTCATACTCATTCAATTGGAATAATTGAACCAATCAAAAAAATTATGCTTCTCGACTCCATAATCCAAAATTTTTATTAAAATTCTGATTGCCTTTTGGATAGAAATCGTGAGAATGTATATTATTTCCTCAAATGTCCTATTGAGGGGTAAAGGATTAAATCTTTTTAAGAAATAAAGTTTTTGATCGGAATATGAAATATGAAAAAAAAAATGGAAAGACCCCTTAACTATTTAAGTTGTTAATAGAACGAATCACACTTTTACCACTAAACTATACCCGCTACATATTCATTATTGGATATGAATGGACTATTTGTCCAACCAAAGTAATCAGACGTAGTCAAGATAGCATCAGAATCATGAAAATTCCAGCATTAACACGTATTTTGTTCCGCTGCGGCGCGGGATTGAAAACTTGAAATGAAATGAAAAAAAAAAGTTTAGTCTAATTTAAATAGTATACTAAAGTTTTAAGTATTTTTTTTTTTTGAAACCTCCCTTCACTTGAACCGCTTAAGTGAATTATTCAGATGAATATCATACTGAACTTCAACTTTCATTTATAATGAAATTCGTTTTTCATTAATGAATTTCCGAATCTTATAATCTTATACTTAAGAATAAGAAAATAAAGACGAAAAATATTAGTAGTATATTACTATTAGACTATAATACTATTACTAGATATTACCAGAACGGAAAATTCTTACTATTAAGACTTAAGACTAAATATTCTAATTTAGACTCATTTATACTCTAAATTACTATAATTACTTATAATATACTAAAAATAATACTAAAAATAGATATAAAATCTCTAATATTGAATATTTCAAAATATATTATATCATAATAATCATATTCATATAGAATTCTATATGAATCTAGATATATATCTAAATATCTAATTTCTTAACTAATATCTAAGATAATCTATCTATTAAAATCTTATAGAATTTCTAATAATTAGGAATGGCAATGAAAATGACTCTTCTTGTTTCAATAACAATTTTTATTCGTTGGAACAAAAGAAGTACTGGCCCGGCCAGTACTTATACTTAACCAGGCCGGGGAAATGAACCTTTTGTACAAAATAAAAGAAGTAAGGTGTTCTTTCTATTGGATAAATCTGTTTCGAATCATTGAAGGAAAATAAAAATTGTTCTCAATCTTCACTTCACGTGTGAAATCACATGAGAAATTTCTCATTTGAAATGGGGAGAGATGGCTGAGTGGACTAAAGCGTCGGATTGCTAATCTGTTGTACGAATTATTCGTACCGAGGGTTCGAATCCCTCTCTCTCCGACCCCCTTATAACCTGAGATTTTAGAATCGGAATAATTTTCGATTATTTTCTTTTATGAATCTTTTATCTTTATCTAGCATCTATTCCATTTCTTTCTACATTTACCTATGAAATACCTATTAAAAAATAAAGGAAAAAGTAAAAACGAATTTCATCTCTTTTTTTATTCTTCACGCCCAGGATTACGCCCCGGATCATTAGATAAGAATCCGAAGATGAAGAGAGAAACAAAGAATATTACTACTGTGTAAACGAATAGTTTAAGAGTAAGCATTACAAATCTCCAAGATAAGATCTTTTTTTTTAAGGAAATAGATCGCCTATTTTACGACACACACTATACACTATTACACTATTTTGATATGACGCTCTAAAGATGAAAAAAAAAGGAAGTTTTTTTGAAATTTATTTTCACGAATTTATTTCTAATGTAATAAGATTCATATTTTTTCGTTACCAAAAATTTCTTGCCATATCCATATCTATAATTAGGTATTGTATGGGATCGAAAGGTCATAACAAAAGAAGAAATAAGCTGATTAGCTGATTAAGGATAAAGATCATCGCCCCTTCCCTTATTCAAATGAAATCTCCATATAAAATAGAAAATATCAGAATTTCACTTTTTGTTTTGAATCGAGGGTTCCTAATGTCCAGACTTATCTGAATCTTATTTCTGATCTTATTGATTTTAAGAAGAAGAATCTTATCTTTTTTTAATCGAAGACTTTATGAATTGAATAGAGATTTCATTTTTATCGAAAACTTACAGCAGCTTGCCAAACAAAGGCTAAGAGAAAAAAGAGTAAAGGGATAACCGGCATAACGTCTACGATTGGATTGAAAAAGGCATAAGCCTCGGGCAATTTGGCGAAGAAAAAACTACTAAGGGTAGAATTAAGACAGATACAGATTAAACTAAAGATATTAAACATAACAAATATTCTTTTCTTGTTCTTAAAGATTAAAATGAGATTGAAATGATAATAAATTATCAGATTGGATTGAGTTGTTTTTCTGAGGTAAATTTTCAAATAAAAAGGCAGATAAAAGAAATTCTTTTTTTTTCTTTGACTTCTCCCCAATCAAGAATCCTTCCTTACATTCTCCAATCAAATAAGAATACAAGGAATTCTATTTTCATACAATATCTTAATTTAATTCTAAGTAATGATCAATTAATCTTTTTGATTCTATATCTATATGTGTTGAATCCCAGCGACAACATGTCCTATATTTCTTTTGTTTGGTTATTGACGAATAACCAATATTTAGCTTAGTTTTTCTTAGACCAAATCAAAATGGGGCGTGGCCAAGCGGTAAGGCAACGGGTTTTGGTCCCGTTACTCGGAGGTTCGAATCCTTCCGTCCCAGATCGTTTGCATCAGAAACGAAAGATTCTTCTCTATTGAAATTGAAAATTTTATTCAACAATTTTCTGTTTAATGTTGGATACAATGTTATCCAATCTGAATTCTAAGAATAATTCTTAGAATCATATCTTTTTTGACTTTTTTACTAAAGAATTTTATTCTTAAATATTCGTGATTATTTTCGTTAACGATTCTTTTTTTATATGATGGAGATGGATGCGAAAAGATCAGAATCTGAGGATTCTGTGATTTTCTCTTTGATCTTACCTTACACGAGACTTATTCTACTTCATAATAATGAAAACAAAGAAACTTTATTCTCAAACTCTCTCTATTATTTAGAATGAAAATAAGATTCAATTGGGGATAGTAAATATTAAGTAAATCATAATATTAGAATCATAAAATCATATTTCATAAATAAAAAATATTCATATTAAAATAGATTAATACATTATCTTATTAATATCTAATTGATTCTATCATTGAATATTTAGTTTAGTATAGTTATTAGTTAGTATAGTATTTAGTTAAAGTGGCTAAAAACTTTTATCCACTCATGGGGATTTCTTTTTCAGTTGAATGAAAGTAAAGTCAAAGGTTTTTTTTGAGGTTTCTATTTTTTTTTTTGAAAAGAAAAAGAGGGATCTTTTCTGATGGACAATCCCGAAAGATCTGTTGAAGATGTAAATAAGTTTGCTTAAAACTGATTTGTTTTTTTCATGTGAATATTATTCATATGAGAAAATATGGAGTAATTTTAAGTGAAATCCTTTCCTCCGGATCCGGATAAACACTTATTTTTCAGTGTAGATTATTATGTATCGGTTCAACCAATGACTATTCATTTCATTATTCCGTATTGAATCAATTGCATACGGTTCCAATTTAAAAGAAAATTAGAGGGATGTTATGGTAAAACTTCGTTTGAAACGATGTGGTAGAAAGCAACGTGCGACTTGAAGGACATGATTGGCTGTGGATTCTGACATCCACCATTTTCTATACGAATGAAGATGCTCTTGTCTCGACATAGTTTGTTCTGCTAGGAACCTATTTTAATTTGTCTTGGGTTGCTAAATAAAGATACTAAAGATATATACTAATGGTATATAAAATATAAAGGTATAGCATATGATGGAGCTCGAGCAAAAATGATTGATTCATTTATCGGGGGAATAATCTAGGGTTAGTGACAATCAATAAGTTAGACCAACTTTGTAAATATATCATCAATATATAGAAATGGAGAGGTTCAATTTTGAACAAGGTTGAAATGAAAAAAATCAAATTTTTCGAAAATTTCAAACTGTTTTGATCAAGAGTGTATCACAAAGGAATCAATCTTTCGTATGATTTTTCCCTTTTCCATAGAAATAACAAAAAACAAAAGGTATGTTGCTGCCTTTTTGAAAAGGAGTAAGGATCACCGAAGTAATGTCTAAACCTAATGATTTCACAAAGCGCAAAGCAAAGACAACAAATTCCGGAACAAGGAAACACTATTTTCACTTGTCTCAATATTTGGATCAGAATGAGTAAAAAAAATAGGTCCGAAAGGAGACAAAAAAAAGGTTAGAGACAGCTCAAGAAATTTGAAGGATTTCCTTTCGAACTCTTTCAAAACTACCCAACTTGAGTTAGGAGTACGAATGAAATTTCTTTTTCTGTAAAGAAGGAAAAAAGGCTCAAATTACAGTCTAATTCTTTAGGGATCCATTTCTATTTCTATCTATATAGATAGAAATAGAAATTATAGAAATTAGAATCATTTTTTCTTGAGCCGTATGAGGAGAAAACCTCCTATACGTTTCTAGGGGGGCATTTTTTATCTACATCTATCCCAATGAGCCATCTATCGAATCGTTGCAATTGATGTTCGATCCCGAAGAGAAGGAAGAGATCTTCGAAAAGTGGGTTTTTATGATCCGATAAAGAATCAAACTTATTCAAATGTTCCTGCTATTTTATATTTCCTTGAAAAAGGTGCTAAACCCACAGGAACTGTTTATGATATTTTAAGGAAGGCAGAATTCTTTAAAGAATTTCGAGTTTCTTTTGATAAAAAAGAAAGTAAAAACAAGAATCATGAATAAAAAAAGATAGGGTAACTAATACCTATCTTTGCGTAATTCTTTATTCAAAGTTTCTTATTTTTTTGTTCTATTCATACTTACTTTTATTCTTATTTTTCTTATTCGTATTTTTTTCTTGCTTCTTTTTGTGGAACCCCCCAACAAGGGGGGGTAATCTTTCTTCTTGTATCTTGATCTTGTATTTGTATTGTACCTTTCTTTTTTTGATTAAAGTTTTTATTAAAGAAAGCCGCTATTTTTTCTATCTCTACCTTATTCCTTCTTTCAAAGTTCCTATTTATTCTTTATGTTGTGCTAATTCAACACAAATTTCTATCTAATTTCTTGAAATTTGTTTTCTAAAAAGTCCATTCATATTGACAATGGTGTCTCAAACAAATATAATTTGATCGTATATAAAGAAATCTTTATTATCCCCATTCCCTCCCCTATTGGATCTTTCCTTCACTTTAGTAAAATGGATGAGTTTGTTGGATTTTTTTATTTCGATCATATCTACACTTTATATTGATTATATTGATTCGGGTTGCTAACTCAACGGTAGAGTACTCGGCTTTTAATTGCGACTATGATCTTTTACACATTTGGATGAAGGAATTCGTCTAGACTATTGGTAGAGTTTATAAGACCGCGACTGATCCTGAAAGGTAATGAATGGAAAAAAAAGCATGTCGTAAAAAGAATAGAAAAAGAGAAATAAAAAAGAATAATATAATCATAGAAAAAGAAGATTTCTAGTACTCATAATATAAATAGAACGAGTAGAACGAGAATTTTTCTTTTTCTAAAAATTTAAGTTCAGTAAGTATTTTGGGTCTAGTGAATAAATGGATAGAGCCTTATGGCTCCAATTCGAGTAAGACAAAAAAGCAACGAGCTTCCTTTCTTAATTTGAATGATTACCCGATCAAATTACTAATTATACGTTAATTATAGATTAGTGCCTGATGTGGGAAAAGGTTCTCTTGTGAATTGTGAGTGGACCATTGATTCTTTTTTTTTTTAATCCTAATTATTCTTTATTGTGGATTGGAGACGGATGTGTAGAAGAAATAGTATAGTGATAAAAAAAGAATTTTTTCCAAAGTCAAAAGAGTGATTGGGTTGCAAAAATAAAAGATTTTTACCCCTTTTTCTTATTGTTATTTTCTATTTTCTTTCTTTTATTGTTATTCTAGTTATATTAACAAGGAAAAGAAAACCAAATTGGATAGAAAGGGAAAGGAAAAAGATCTGTAGATTGAGCTCTCTGTCTCCGGGGTATATATTCTTTATTTGTTCTTACTTTTATATAATCTTTTACTTCTTAAGTTTTTTACATCACAGTACTGTCTAAAAGTATAGACAGTGCATAGTATATATTAATACTAGACTATATTTTTCTAATTATTTTTTAGAATATAGAATAATAGAATAAGAATATTCTTATTTCTTATTCTATTCTTATTCTATTATTCTAGTTATAAGTTATACTTTTTTATACTAAAGACTCTTTTAGTATTTTAGTATAATTTAGTATAACAGCATACATATACGCCGTTATGACCATATTGCACTATGTATCATTTCATAACACAAGAAGTGCCTCTCTTTTTTGGTTACATTAGAAATGTATTTCAATGGCAGAATTACAAGGATATTGAGATTGAAAAAAGATAGATTTCGGCAACAAAACTTCCTATATCCGCTACTCCTTCAGGAGTATATTTACTCACTTGCTCATTATCATAGCTTCAATAGTTTGATTTTTTACGAACCTGTGGAAGTTCTAGGTTATGACAATAAATCTAGTTTAGTACTTGTGAAACGTTTAATTACTCGAATGTATCAACAGAAATCTTTGATTTCTTCGGTGAATGATCCTAACCAAAATGAATTTTGGGGGCACAAGAATTCTTTTTCTTCTCATTTTTCTTCTCAAATGCTATCAGAAGGTTTTGGAGTCATTCTGGAAATTCCATTCTCGTTGCGATTAGTATCTTCCCTTGAAGATAAAAGAATACCAAAATATCAGAATTTACGATCTATTCATTCAATATTTCCCTTTTTAGAGGATAAATTATCGCATTTAAATTATGTGTTAGATCTACTAATACCCCATCCTATCCATCTGGAAATCTTGGTTCAAATTCTTCAATGTTGGATCAAAGATGTTCCTTCTTTGCATTTATTGCGATTTTTTTTCCACGAATATCAGAATTTGAATAGTCTCATTACTTCAAAGAAATCCATTTACGTCTTTTCAAAAAGAAAGAAAAGATTCTTTTGGTTCCTACATAATTCTTATGTATATGAATGCGAATATCTATTCCTTTTTCTTCGTAAACAGTCTTCTTATTTACGATCAATATCTTCTGGAGTCTTTCTTGAGCGAACACATTTCTATGGAAAAATAGAATATCTTAT